TTCTATAATATATACATATAAAAATCGTAGCAAGAATATATTCTCTAAATTCGATATTTGGATTCGAATTGACGATCAACCAATACCAGCATTATTCTTTATTAGTGTCGAATAGAAATTAAAATGGGGCGTGGCCAAGTGGTAAGGCAACGGGTTTTGGTCCCGGTATTCGGAGGTTCGAATCCTTCCGTCCCAGCTCATATTCCATTCGAAATCTACATTTAATTTAGAATCAAAATAGAATAATATTCTTATAAGCATCTGAGGAAAGTGATTTACTTAGATTCCATCTGATATTCAATTTTCACTGATGCATATCATATGCATTTTGTACGAAAGAACTCATCTTTCTTAAATCTTATTTTCTATTCTTTAAAAGTTATTTTTTGGATCTAGGAGTTATTGGTACTATAATTGAATTCAAGTCAGGGGATTTCCTTCTTTCATAAGGCTTGGTTAGGGGACTCAAATAATAAAAAAGGGGAGGAAGAACTTATTTATTTGAACTTTTAGGTATTTCGTGTTTGATTCTAATGACTAATTAGAAATCTATGGAAGGGGTGGGAAGAATAGAGATAAAGAAATTAATTCATTTGATTTTTTTCTTTCTATCTTTTATGAAAATCTTATAGAAAGATTACTGAATATTAAATTAAACAAAATATGAAAATACGTATATAAAACTAGGAAATGCATAGCCTATATGTATATATTAGTATTATTCTATGCCCCTATGCTTTATTTCAGTGCGAGTCATTTTACGTTGTGAAACAAAAATTTTTATGATCTATTAAATAAAAAAAGCCAATTTCAATAGTTAACTCTATTTATTTATAAGAGTAACAATTGTTTAATCTATCTGATAGATAGAAATCGGGACTCTTCTTTGTAGCTATTTTATAAAATAAGAATCGAAACCATAAGGGATCAAATCTTCCCTCCCATTAGTCTTTTTTATTCATTTCATAATTCATAAAAATAAACGCAAAATTTGAATAGATTCCCTTTTTTATTTATATATTTCTATTTTAGAATATAATAATTTTTATAATAAAAAAAATATTGTAGTTATATTATACAATACAAATAATAGAATAAAAACACTAAAATTGGGTTACGTTGAAAAACCTCTTCAGAAAAATTTATATCCATCTATCTAGAAGCAAAGTGATAGAGTACTATGTATATGTAGCGAATGAACCAATGATTATTCATGATTCTATAATGGAATCAATTCCATACCGGTTCCCAATTAGAGAAGAAATGTTATGGTAAAACTTCGTTTGAAACGATGTGGTAGAAAGCAACGTGCGACTTGAAAGACACGATCCGTTGTGGATTTTTACATCCACCATTTTATCTAAGAATGAAGGTGCTCTTGACTCGACATCATTTCTTCTGTTTCACTACAAAACCCATTGGGTTGTAATGGAAATAGTCCATGATAGAGCTCGAGTAGAAAGTATTGATTTCTTTCTCAGGGGCAAAGGTCTATGGTTAATGCCAATCAATAAATTGTAACAACTTCGTAAGTATATCGTTGATAGAGAAATCGAAAGGGTTTCACGTTTCCAATCTAAAAGAAAATTTATTGGAATTACAAAAATTCTTTCCATACAAAGTGTATCATATGAGAATTAACCCTTTCTATCTATAATTATCTATAATTCTTTATTAGAAAAAAATCGCAAAAAGGGTATGTTGCTGCCATTTTGAAAGGATTAAGAATTGCCGAAGTTATGTCTAAACCCAATGATTTAAAACAAAGATTAAAAGGATCCCAAAACAAGAAAAGATCTTTTCCATTGTTTCCATAATTGGACCATAATAAAAATGAAAATAGATTTGAAACGAAAGAAACAAAAAAGGGGTTTAAAGACCACTCAAGAAATGATTAAATATTTTAGCCGTTTGAGAGTTATCTAACTTGAGTTATGAGTACAAATGGTTTTTTTAAGGAAGTAACAAAAAAAGGGGGAGTTAAACCAGAATCTAATTGATTTAACCATTTTCTAGCCCCATTTGTGATTGTATGTAATAAGTAGAACTTAGAATCATTTTTAACGAGCCGTACGAGGAGAAAACTTCCTATACGTTTCTAGGGGGGGGTTCTTTTTTACATCTATCCCAATGAGCCGTCTATCGAATCGTTGCAATTGATGTTCGGTCCCGAAGAGAAGGACGAGATCTTCGGAAAGTGGGTTTTTATGATCCGATAAAGAATCAAACTTATTTAAATGTTCCTGTTATTTTATATTTCCTTGAGAAAGGTGCTCAACCTACAGAAACGGTTCAGGATATTTTAAAGAAAGCGGAGGTTTTTAAGGAGCTTAACTCTAATCAAACTAAATGAAATGAATTAAGTAAATAAAAAAAATAATAAAGAAAGGTTGTATAAAACTATATAGGATTCACTTTCGATTTTCTCTTTTGTTCTATTCATACCAGTGAATCGTATAACAGTAAAATCATAATTTCTTAATTTATTGATCCTAGAAAA